ATCGAATAAGTAATCGTATAATTGAAGTGTTGATAAAATTCAAAGAATCAAACGACAAATCTAAGTTAATAAAATAAGAAAAAAGTATGTAACGTACCCTTTTTCTTATTTCTCGGATTAAACAAAAGGATTCGCAAATAAAAGCGCTAATGCCACGACCAATCCGTAAATTGTTAAAGCTTCCATAAAAGCCAAACTAAGCAATAAAGTACCCCGTATTTTACCTTCTGCTTCTGGCTGTCTCGCAATACCTTCTACAGCTTGTCCTGCAGCAGTACCTTGACCAACTCCAGGTCCAATAGAAGCAAGCCCCACGGCTAATCCAGCAGCAATAACAGAAGCGGCAGAAATAATTGGATTCATAGTAAGCTAAATTCCTCGCACAAAAAAAAGAAATGGTTAATGATACAATCAACCAATGAATTATTACTTATTTTTTTTTTTTTTTATCATTAAGTTCTATATGGTCGAAGTAACCAAAACTCCGAGAAGTGCAAATTCTACTGAATCATCAGAACTATTCGGATATCTCATTTTTAGTTACTATCCATGATGTAGTTTTTTTGTAAATCCATATGCATATGGTCCTAGTTATTACATTTCTTACAAACCCCTTTTTTATTAAATTCCTACTTCTTTATTTTTATTAGGTTATATCCTTGAATCGATCCCTTTATTCATTCAATGTACAATCACAGCCGAAACGGAATGACTTTCATCCGAATCCCATTCCAATGTAGTGAGCTGGAGGATAATATAGTTCCTATATCACATATATATTTGTTTCTTCCATACCGCAAACCACCCACATTTTATCATATTGAATCGAATTAGAATTCTTCGAAACATACACAAGAGCGGGACTTATTTTATTATATAATATATAACTATTAATATGCCTATTTTAACCTACCTAACTTATGCTTTAGCATAGCAGCATGTCAAAAAAACGGATAACATAACAATTCTTATTCAAATTATAAAACGAACCAAAAACTTAGGAAAAAAAAAATAATAAAAGATCTTTTTCCTAAGTTTTTTTACAATTCCATAATATCATAATTTTTCCTACTACGACTCTAGACCTTATATACATATTTGCATCCATTATGTTTATTCCGTTTATGTTCGCCAACCGAGTTGATTGTATTGACCTACACTACACATGAATTGGCATAAGCTTAACAAAAAAAACGATTTTGAAAACTAGTCAATGATGACCCTCCATGGATTCACCTATATAAGCCGCAGCTAAAGTTGCAAAAATAAGAGCTTGAATACCACTTGTAAATAATCCAAGAAACATGACAGGTATAGGAACTACCAAAGGTACTAAAGAAACAAGAACAACAACTACTAACTCGTCTGCTAATATATTTCCAAAAAGTCGAAAACTAAGTGATAAAGGTTTTGTGAAATCTTCTAAGATGTTAATTGGTAAAAGTATTGGAGTTGGTTGAATGTATTTACCGAAATAACTCAATCCCTTCTTGCTAAGACCCGCATAGAAATATGCCACTGACGTGGGTAAAGCTAAAGCAACAGTAGTATTTATATCATTCGTTGGGGCAGCTAACTCCCCGTGAGGTAACTCTATAATTTTCCAAGGTAAAAGAGCGCCTGACCAGTTCGAAACAAAAATAAATAGGAACATAGTTCCAATAAAGGGAACCCAAGGACCATATTCTTCCCCAATCTGGGTTTTGCTCAAGTCTCGAATGAATTCAAGGATATATTCGAAGAAATTCTGACCGGCGGTCGGAATGGTTTGGGGATTCCGAACAGCTATGGTAACCGAACCCAATAAAATAGCAATTACAACCCACGAAGTGATAAGTACTTGGGCATGCACTTGTAAACCTCCTATTTGCCAATATAAATGTTGGCCTACTTCTACACCTGATATATCGTATAATCCTTTGAATGTGTTAATGGAACATGGTATAACATTCATATTGTCCTCTGACATAAATCGAACTTAAAAAAAAAAAAGAATTATTTTGATTCAACCACCTCAGTTATTTCTCAACTTAAACTTACCTAATAATATTTAGGATACCGAATAATGACATAACATAATAATGCCTAGTATTTTTTATACCTTTATTGAAAAATAGAATTAATAACCGATTCAATAAATATATCAAGTTCCGAAGTAATTGACTTATCTTTATTATTAATCATAATGAACCATTTCTTATATAGCTAGAATGACCTTCACAAATTGCGGATACTAATTTGTTAAGAATCAATCGGATTGAAGCTATAGCGTCATCGTTGGCTGGAATCGAAATATCCGCGAGATCAGGGTCACAATTTGTATCGATTATACAAATCGTCGGAATACCCAAAATGATACATTCTCGAAGGGCCGTATATTCTTCTTGCTGATCAACGATGATTACAATATCAGGTAACTCCGTCATATATTTGATCCCACCCAGATATGTTTGCAAGGTAGATAATTGTCTCTTCAACATTGCTGCATCTCTTTTGGGGAGACGATTGAGTTTGCCCATCTTTTGTTCTGCTCTTAAGTCCCTGAACTTATGAAGTCTCGTTTCTGTAGTGGACCAATTCGTTAACATACCACCGAGCCATTTTTTATTAACATAATGACACCGAGCCCTTCTTGCGGCTGATGCTACCGAATCCGCAGCTTTATTTTTTGTACCAACGATTAAAAAGTGTTTTCCCCCACTTGCTGCATCAAAAACTAAATCGCAGGCTTCTGATAAAAAACGAGCAGTTCTAGTCAGATTTGTAATATGAATACCTTTACGCTTTGCAGAAATATAAGGCGCCATTCTGGGATTCCATTTCCTGGTACCATGGCCAAAATGAACTCCAGCTTCCATCATCTCTTCCAAATCGATGTTCCAATATTTTCTTGTCATTTTTCCCCACACTCCCCTTTTGTTGTTTCCCTTTTTTAAGAAAAAAGAAAGGAGGTAGCCTGAAATAAATAAATGTTCCGATGGAACCTTCTACCGAGGATTGACCGTTGATATACGATTCAAACCATTAATGAATTCGTAATAATCTTTATTACCAAATAACACAAAATAGGATCAAATAAATTAAAAAAAAAAAATGAAATATAGTTGAATTAAAATTAAGTGAATTTTCATTCAAAAAATGAATCTCCTATTAGGAATCATTAAATTGTGTAAATAATTCTTCTGATGTATCATGGAAATTGTTTTGGACACAAGAACAAACTAATTCTCTATGATGGAACAAAATATCTCTCATCTTTGCCTTGAATAGATTCTTCTTTTTTATTTCCAAATGAATGTTCCTTTGGTGCTTTGAACGGTACATTAGTTTTTTGAATCCGGTACCAACAGGTATAATTCCTCCCAGAACAACATTCTCCTTTAAGCCTTTCAACCAATCAATACGACCCCGTAGGGCGGCTTTTGCTAAAACTCGAGCAGTTTCTTGAAAACTAGCTTCAGATATGAAACTTTGAGTATTCAGGGATGCCTTAGTTATTCCCAATGGGATTGCTCGATAGCAGATTGTTTCATCCAAAGCACGCCCTGCTCGTTCCGCTCGCAATAATCCAATTAGTTCCCCGGGTGAAAAAACATTAGACATTCCATCTTCGGAAACCAACACTTTTGATGTTATTTGCCGCACAATAATCTCTATATGTCTATTATGGATCTGTACCCCCTGGGATCGATAAACCTCTTGGATCTTATTAACCAAAGAGATACGACTTTGGGCTATGGTTAACCCGGCACCAATCAAGAATCCCCAGGGGATTCCCATAATTCTTGGTATACGATCATTCCAACCTTTAACTCTCTTTTCGAGGTTCATTGATATTGAATCAATCGAACGCACTTCTAGGACTTGTTCCACCTTTGGAAGACCTTGCGTTATGTCACCGGATCTCGATTTTTCATATATAAATGTAACTAATGTATCTCCTTCATAAAAGATTTCCCCATAATGACCATGAACAGTTGTTCCTGGGGTGGCCAAATAAGGTTTAGCGGGTCTTATTACTAAAGAGTCAACATTAACAATTAGAACTTGACCGGATTTTATGTGTAGTCCGTATTTGAATAAACATACATTTTCGCAAATAAACTGACCAAGACTAATTATGGTGGAGGGTTCCTCACAATAATTGTGATGTAGAAAGTGCCAATTCAAATTGAATGAATTCAAAATGATGTCACTGCAAGGATCTGGATTATAAATCTTCCTATTTTCATCCATTAAACAATATTTAAGTACTTGGAAAGTTTGTTTAAAATAGTCAAGTAGTAAATATTTATTTAACAATATTTGATTATGAGTTATTAAACGGTAAGATGAATAAAAATTCGCAATTTTAGGTACAGTAATACCTAAGGGACCCAAAGAATTTCTAATTGGAATTATAGAATCTTCCTTAATAGGTTCTTTTATCATATTGTTATATTTGGAATCATAGAATGGGCCAATTCGATAACAATTGGATGATGACAAAAATATCAAAGATGGGGATTCCTTATTTTGATTCAATAACGTACCAATACCGAGAGTTCCTTTATGTTGGGTAAGTGAAGGAATCCTCACTTTGGTATAAAAAGGATTAATCTTGGTACAATCTAATCCATTATTATGGCAAAGAAATCCCGAACCCGCCGTATCATTCCTTTTTACAATATACGAAATGGGGGGCTGGACTAACTCAATTCTTATGAAATCGCGAATCAGATTGTTTGTCCTTATTTCAACAAAGGAAGCATGAACCTCTTCCATAGAACCATTTTTCTCTTGGTTCCAATTCAATACTAAGCAAGTCCGAACTAATTGAATACTTGTTTGAGAAATCCCTCGAATTGGCTTTCCATTTCCATAAAGGATATAATTGACAACTTTAAGTTGGACATTATCCCTTTCCGGCAAGGGATCCGGGGGGAAAAATGTTGATAAATTGATCCCATCCGATATTTTATATGTAACTACGGGGCGAACCAAAACAAAATACTTTTTCTTGGTAGGTGTGATCCGCTGTACATAGATCCAATTTTTTAATTTTTTGGATTCCTTAAAATCTTTTTTTCCTGTTCCTGGCGGTATCAAAATGCCACTGTGCTTGGATATCTTATCCGTCTCCCCAGGAAAATGGATATCCCCAGAAAAAATTTTCAGTTCAATACTTTTTTTTTTTCTCTCCAGTCGGACCAATCCGCCTACTTGGCTTCTTATATTTAAAGTGATTTGTGTATTTACTCCAATAATACTATTGTTCCGGACCATTATGAACGAGGATACAGGTAGGATATGCACTTCTTCGGGAATGAAAAAAAATCGATCTACTTTCAGTTGGTATTGCGAATTAAATTCTTTTGTTCCTCGATACTCAATCAAATCCTCTTTTTTGACGGGAGAATCCGCCTCTACGGTCCCATATTTAATGATTCCTGAACTGCTTCTTCTGTATCGGGGATCTTCGAAATAAGCAAGAATACTATTTCTACGTAAAATACCATTTATGGGTATTTCAATCGAAATACCAAAAGGAGGTATTAATTCTTTCTCTCGTTCTTGATCATAATATTGTAATGGAATTATGAATCTATTTCTTCGCCTCTTCGCCAATAAATAAGAATTCTCTTGTGGAATAGAAGGATATAGGCAATTCCAATGGCCGTTGGGTATGATTCGATTGGATCTTGAATAATCAAGACTCCTACCCCTTTTTTTACCAAGGGGCTCCGAGCTGAACAATTCCTGTTTCACCTGATCATCAGTCATTGAGAAGTCAGAACTATCTTTCCCTTTGATATAAAAAGAATGAACATTTATTTGATCTTGATCCTTGTGGAGTGAAAAAGAGACTATACTGGATCTGTACATACTTACTGCTAATATCCATAAATGACTTGTTTTTGGTAATAGATGAACATTACCATATGTATATTCAGGCGCATGGTAGACATCGGTACTCCAGTGCATTTCTCCTTCTGATTCAGAATAAATATGTTTTCGGACCCTCTCTTTAAAATTCAAAGTGGATGCTCCGGCACGAATCTCAGCAATCACTTGTTCTGATTCTACATATTGATTATTTTGAACTAAAATCAAACTTTTTGGTGGAATATTTACATTATGTAGAATATCCTGACTTTCAATAGTTACATACAGGTCGATAGAACATAGAAAAGCAGGATGCCCATGACGAGTACGTGTGGGATGAACCAAATCCTCATTGAATTTTATTTTTCCATTATAAGGGGCTCGTACGTGTTCGGCAGTACCACCCGTGAATACTCCACCGGTATGAAAAGTTCTTAATGTTAGTTGAGTCCCCGGTTCTCCAATTGATTGACCTGCAATAATACCTACGGCTTCCCCCAATTCGACCAGGTCGCCATGGGTAGGACTCCGACCATAACATAATTGACAGATCCAAGATGTACTTCTGCAAGTAAAAGGAGTTCGAATATATATTGGCTGTACTCCAAAGGTTAGGAATCGATTGACAAGTCCAATACCAATATCTTGATTCCGAGTGGCAATGCATCGCGAACCCATATATATATCGTCCGCTAATACACGACCGATTAATGTTTGGATAAAAATCTTTTCGGTCATCCCATTTTGAGGACTTACAGAAATACCTCGGATAGTGCCACAATCCGTTCTACGTACAATAATGTGTTGAACTACTTCAACAAGTCTACGTGTGAGGTATCCAGCATCTGATGTTCGTACAGCAGTATCGACAACTCCTTTACGGGCTCCGTAACAGGAAATTATATATTCCGTCAAAGAAAGCCCTTCGCGTAAGTTGCTTTGAATGGGTAAATCGATCATTTGTCCTTGGGGGTCCGACATTAATCCTCTCATGCCCACTAATTGGTGTACCTGAGATGCATTTCCTCTAGCTCCCGAAAAAGACATTAAATGGACTGGATTAGAGGGATCGGTCATCCGAAAATTAGGATTCATCTCTTGTCTCAAATATTCGCTTGTAGCATACCATATTTCAATGGATTGACGTAATTTTTCTACTGCATGTACATTTCCATAATGATGATGTTTCTCCAAAATAAGACTTTGTTGTTCAGCATCTTGGACTAACCATCCCTTAGAAGGTATTGTTAAAAGATCATCAATTCCTAATGAAATAGATGTAGCAGTGGCTTGCCGGAAACCCAGAGTTTTCACTTGATCCAAGATGTGTGATGTATATGCCATTCCGAAGTGATCTATTAATCTGCTAATAAGTCGTTTCATGGCAGTTCCATCTATCACTTTATTGTGAAAGACCAGATTGGCCCGTTCTGCCATAAGTACTACCTCCGTATTCTATTGAGTAGAATTTGACAGTGGGTCTCAGTCAGTGATTCGAAAACTTCCTTTCCTCAATTTTTATTTTGATTCGTGTAGAAATTTCCAGAATTATGATATAAACAACCAGAAAAGAAAAAAGACCCGAATTTTCACGGGTATCGCATAATTATTTAGTTTAACTGGTGTATGAATAGG